TATGGAAGAAGGAACTGAGAAGGAGATATCAGCAACAACGGGTTTTATTACGGGGCAGCTCATGATGTTCATATCGATCTATTATGCGCCTCTGCATCTAGCATTGGGTAGACCTCATACAATAACTGTCCTAGTTCTACCATATCTTTTGTTTCATTTCTTCTGGAACAATCACAAAAACTTTTTTGATTATGGATCTACTACCAGAAATTCCATGCGTAATCTCAGCATTCAATGTGTATTCCTGAATAATCTCATTTTTCAATTATTCAACCATTTCATTTTACCAAGTTCAACGTTAGCCAGATTAGTCAACATTTATATGTTTCGATGCAACAACAAGATGTTATTTGTAACAAGTAGTTTTGTTGGTTGGTTAATTGGTCACATTTTATTCATGAAATGGGTTGGATTGGTATTAGTCTGGATACGGAAAAATCATTTGATTCGATCTAATAAGTACCTTGTGGCAGAATTGAGAAATTCTATGGCTAGAATCTTTAGTATTCTCTTATTTATCACCTGTGTCTACTATTTAGGCAGAATGCCATCGCCTATTGGTACTAAGAAACTGAAAGAAACCTCAGAAACGGAAGAAAGCGATGTAGAAACAACTTACGAAACGAAGAAGACGAAACAGGAACAAGAGGGATCCACTAAAGAAGACAAAGATAACCCGGTTTACGAAGATTCTTATCTTGATATCCATCAAGATAATTGGGAATTGGGAAAACTTAAAGAAGAGAAAACTTATTTTTGGTTTGAAAAACCTATTGTAACTTTTCTTTTCGATTATAAACGATGGAACCGCCCATTGAGATATTTAAAAAATGATAGGTTTGAAAATGCTATACGAAATGAAATGGCACAATATTTTTTTTATATATGCCCAAATAAAGGAAAAAATCGAATTTCTTTTACATATCCACCAAGTTTATCAACCTTTTCAGAAATGATCGAGAGAAAAATTTCTTTTTACACGACAGAAAAACTATACAACGAAGACCTATATAATTATTGGATTTATAATAATGAACAAAAAAAATACAACTTAAGGAACGAATTTGTAAGTAGAATACAAAATTTAGAAAAAGAGAAAGGATCTTTTGCTTTTCATATACTAGAAAAAAGAACCAGATTATGTGATGATGAACATGAACAAGAATATTTACCCAATATGTATGATCCCTTTTTGAATGGACCTTATCGCGGAACAATAAAAAATGTGGATTCAGATGAAATCATGACTGATTTAATAACTTTAAGAGTAGATTCCTTAGAAATATTGTGGATAAATAAAATTCATGGTCTATTTCCTAAAAATTCTCAAACATTTTTTCATAAAAAGAATAGGTTTTATTCTAATGAGAAATTTTTATCGAATCCTATTGAGAATTCCTTAACCTCAATTGAAAAATTTGATTTTGAACGTGTGCAAAGAATAGATTCAGAAAGTCAAATAAAATCTTTGAAATTTTTATTCGATGTAATTACAACCGATCCAAATGATCTAATAAAAATTAGAAAAAATTCTATTGGAATAGAAGAAATTAGTAAAAAGGTCTCTAGATGGTCATACAAATTAACAGATGATTTGGAAGAAGAAGATGAAGAAGAAGCGACGGAAGATCCTGAAATTCGGTCAAGAAAAGGGAAACGCATAATAATTTATACTGATAACGATCAGAGTACTAATTCGAGTGCTACTAATAATACTACTAGTAATACTAGTGATGAAGAAGACGAGGTAGCTTTGATACGTTACTCACAACAATCGGATTTTCGCCGTGGTATAATCAAAGGATCTATGCGTGCTCAAAGACGTAAAACAATTATCTTGAAAATATTTCAAGCAAATGCACATTCTCCACTTTTTTTGGATCGAATAGACAAAACATTCTTTTTTTTGTTTTTTAATATATTTAAAATTAAGAATTGGTTAGGGGGAACCTCAGAATCTCAAATTTATTATTTTGAACAAGAACATACAAAAGAAAATGAGAAAACAAACAAAGAGAAAGAAGAGGAACATGAACGAATAGCAATATCAGAGGCTTGGGATAGCTTTCTATTTACTCAAGCAATAAGAGGTTTAATATTAGTAACCCAATCTTTTCTTAGAAAATATGTTCTATTTCCCGTATTAATAATAGCTAAAAATATTAGTCGTATGTTATTGTTTCAATTCCCTGAATGGTACGAGGATTGGAAGGAATGGAATGGAGAAATGCATGTTAAATGTACTTATAATGGTGTTCAATTATCAGAAACGGAATTTCCCAAAGATTGGTTAAGAGATGGTATTCAAATAAAGATTCTATTTCCTTTTTGTCTGAAACCTTGGCAAAGATCTAAGGTACGATTAAATTATGGAGATCAGCAAAGGCAAAAAAACGAGAAAAAAGATAACTTTTGTTTTTTAACAGTTTGGGGAAGAGAAGCAGAGCTACCTTTTGGGTCTCCCCGAAAAAGACCTTCTTTCTTTGAACCCATTTTTAAAGAACTCGAAAAAAAAACGATAAAAGCGAAAAAGAAAATTTTAGAAATTAGAAGAGTTTTCAAAGAAAGAGGAAATGGGGTTCTAAAAGTTTCAAAAAAAAAAACAAGATGGGTCATCAAAATAATTTTATTTATGGACCTAATAATGAAAAAACTTGAAAAAGTAAAACCCATATTAAAATCGAGTAGGGTTAAAATATATGAACCAACTAAAAATAAAAATGGAAGAGATTCTAATATAAATAATAAGATTCTTCGCGAATCGACGATTGCAATTCAATTCCTGAATTTCGGAAATGCAAATTATTCACTCATCGAAACAAAAATGAAAGATCTTGCTAATAAGACAATCACAATTAGGAGTCAAATAAAAGGAATCACAAAAGACAAGAAAAAAATAGTTCTAACTTATGATGATAAAAGAGCGGAATTACAGAAGGATATTTGGCAAATATTTAAAAGAAAAAATATCCGATTAATACGTAAATCACATTATTTTATAAAATCTTTCATTGAAAAAATATACATGAATCTATTACTATGTATCATTAAGATTCCAAGTTTTAAATCAACAAACAAAATTTTAGATAAATACATTTATAATGATAAAACAAATCAAGCAGGAATTGAAAAGACAAATCAAAAAATAATGAACTTTCTTTCGACTATAAAAAAGTCGTTTTATAATATTTTTTATAATACTAATTTTAGTATTAGCAACAAAAATTCTAATATTTATTGGGACTTATCTTCTTTGTCTCAAGCATATATATTTTACAAATTCTCGCAAAATCAATTACTTAATAAATATTCTTTGAAATCTGTACTTCAATATCATAACACCTATCCTTTTCTTACAGATATAATAAAGAATTATTGTACAACACAAGGAATATTTGGTTCCAAACCAAAGCATAAGAAAATACATAAGTATAGAATGAATAAATGGAAAATGTGGTTAAGGAGTCATTATCAATATAATTTATCTCAGACTAAGTGGTGTTATTTAGTACCAAAAAAATGGCAAAATAGGGCCAACCAATGTAGTATAATAAAAAAAAAAGACTCAACGAAATCGGACTTATATAAAAAAGAAAAAGACCAATTAATTCATTACATGAAAGAAAATTACTATGCAGTAAATTCACTGATGAGTCAAAAAGACAAATTGAAAAAACATTTCGGATATGATATTTTATCATATAAATATATCAATTTTGAGGAAAATAAAAACTCATATATTTATGAATCAACGTTACAATTACAAGAAGTGGAAAACAAAAAAATTCCATCTAATTTCAATACACTAAAACCCGAACCATTTTATGGATTGATAAGGATAGTTATTAATAATTATCTAGAAAAAAGATTTCTCATTGATACGGACAAAAATATGGATAGACTATTCTTAAATTATAAAATTCCCCATTTCTGTATTAGAAATAATATTGATATTGAGACCCCGGCCAATACACCTATCAACACCAAGATTCATAAAAATACTAAAAATCTAAATTATAAAAAATTAAAAAAAAAATCCTTTTTTGATTGGATGGGAATGAATCAAGAAAAATTCTATCGTAGCATATCAAACCTAGAACCTTGGTTTTTCCCAGAATTTGTACTACTTTTTAATGCGTATAAAATAAAACCGTGGATCATACCTACAAAATTACTTATTTTTCATTTTCATTTCTATGAAAATAGTAGTAAAAGTAAAAAGATCAATGTAAAAAAAAAAAATGAACAACAAGGTCAAGGAAATCTTGTATTAGATTTACGAAAACAAAATGAAAAAGATGTTGAGACAGATTATACAGGAACAGACATTAAAAAAGGTAGAAAAAAAAAACAATCTAAGAGCAAGAAAGAAGCAGAACTCAATTTTTTCTTGAAAAAATATTTTCTTTTTCAATTAAGATGGGATGATCTCTTGAATCAAAGAATGATCAATAATATAAAGGTATATTGTCTTCTACTTAGACTAATAGATCCAAAGGAAATAGCTATATCTTCAATTCAAAGAGGAGAGATGCATCTAGATGTAATGTTAATTCAAAAAGATCTAACTCTTACAGAGTTGGTAAAAAGAGGCATATTTATTGTCGAACCAATTCGTCTATCTATGAAAAGGGATGGAAAAGATATTATATATCAAACCATAGGTATTTCATTGGTTGATAAGACTAAACGCCAAACTGATGGAAAATACATAATAAAAAAAGAATATGTTGATAAAAAAAAACTTCATGAATCTGTTGCACAACACAGCAATATACTTATGACTAAAAACAACAAAAATTATTATGATTTCCCTGTTCCTGAAAATATTCTATCCCCCAGACGTCGTAGAGAATTGAGAATTTTCATTTGTTTTAATTCTCAGAATTGGAATATTATGGGTAGAAATCCAATATTCTGTAATCAAAACAACATAAACAACTGTGGACAATTTTTGAACAAGGAAAAACATCTTAATACATATACAAAGAAATTCATTAAATTTAAATTTTTTCTTTGGCCCAATTATCGATTAGAAGATTTAGCTTGTATGAATCGTTATTGGTTTGATACCAATAATGGCAGTAATTTCAGTATATCAAGAATACATATGTATCCACGATTCAGAATTCTTTAATTATATTAATAGTATATAATAAATATAAATATAACATAGTATATTTCCTCTAAATCTTATATCCATTTTTCTTCTTTATTGAAAAAACATTTTCTTTCCTAAAATCTAGGAAAATCTTGAAAATCTTGAAAAAAAAAATGGATCGTTCTTTTTTATCCAAATCAAATTTTCAATTTGATTTGGATAGAAAAAATTCTATATGAAGAAATGAGAAATTTTTTTGTACTAAATTCAAATAACTGCAAATAACACGTATAATAAATATTTTTATTTTTCCTGATCGGTAAAATTCGCGTAAAAGAAAAAAAAAAAGAATAAAATTTTGTTTTTATGGTAAAATTCGCGTAAAAGCAAAAAAAAAAAAAAGAAAATTTTGTTTTTATGGTCAAAAATTCATTCATCTCGGCTATTCGACAAGAAAAAGAAAAAAACTGTGGATCTGTTGAATTTCAAGTATTTAGTTTCACTGATAAGATACAAAGACTTACTTCACATTTAAAATTACATAAAAAAGATTTTTTATCACAAAGAGGTCTACGAAAAATTCTGGGAAAACGTCAACGGCTGTTGGATTATTTGTCAAAGAAAAATCGAGTACGTTATAAGAAATTGATTAACCAGTTGGGTATTCGGGAGTCAAAAACTCGTTAATTTTAAGTTTAAGATTGGTTTGAATTTTTTCTTTAGTTATTAAATTTTGCATTTGGATCAACTTCATTTTGCTAAATTCATGGAATACTGAATTGAATTAAGGAAGAAAAGTTATGACTGTACCAGCTACAAGAAAGGATCTCATGGTAGTGAATATGGGTCCTCACCACCCATCAATGCATGGCGTTCTTCGACTAATTGTTACTCTCGATGGTGAAGATGTTATTGATTGTGAACCTATATTGGGTTATTTACATAGAGGGATGGAAAAAATAGCGGAAAATCGAACAATTATACAATATTTGCCTTATGTAACACGGTGGGATTATTTAGCCACTATGTTCACAGAAGCAATAACAGTAAATGCACCAGAACGATTAGAAAGCGTTCAAGTACCTAAACGAGCTAGTTACATTAGAATAATTATGCTAGAACTGAGTCGTATAGCTTCTCATTTATTATGGCTTGGACCTTTTATGGCAGATATCGGTGCACAGACTCCCTTTTTCTATATTTTCAGAGAAAGGGAATTGTTATATGATCTATTCGAAGCCGCTACAGGTATGCGAATGATGCATAATTATTTCCGTATTGGGGGGGTTGCTACCGATTTACCCTATGGCTGGATAGAGAAATGTTTGGATTTTTGCGATTATTCTTTAACAGGAATTGTTGAATATCAAAAACTTATTACGCGTAATCCTATTTTTTTGGAACGCGTTGAAGGAGTGGGCATTATTGGTGGAGAGGAGGCAATAAATTGGGGTTTATCAGGACCAATGTTACGGGCTTCTGGAATCCAATGGGATCTTCGTAAAGTTGATAGTTATGAGTGTTACAATAAATTTGATTGGGAAGTCCAATGGCAAAAAGAAGGAGATTCACTAGCTCGTTATTTAGTACGAATCGGTGAAATGAAGGAATCTATAAAAATTATTCAACAGGCTCTAGAAGGAATTCCTGGAGGACCTTATGAGAATTTAGAAGTCCGACGTTTTGATAAAGCAAAAAATTCCGAATGGAATAATTTTGAATATAGATTTATTACTAAAAAACTTTCGCCCAATTTTGAATTGTCGAAGCAAGAACTTTATGTGAGAGTAGAAGCTCCAAAAGGAGAATTAGGAATTTATTTGATAGGAGATAGTAGTGTTTTCCCTTGGAGATGGAAAATTCGTCCACCCGGTTTTATCAATTTGCAAATTCTCCCTCAACTAGTTAAAAGAATGAAATTGGCAGATATCATGACGATATTAGGTAGTATAGATATCATTATGGGAGAAGTTGATCGTTGAAATGATAATTGATATGACAGAAGTGGAAATACAAGCTATAAATTCTTTTTCTAGATCGGAATCTTTAAAAGAAGTCTATGGACTCATATGGATCTTTGTTCTTATTTTCACCCTTATATTGGGAATAACAATAGGGGTACTAGTAATTGTGTGGTTAGAAAGAGAAATATCTGCAGCAATACAACAACGCATTGGGCCTGAATATGCCGGTCCATTGGGAATTCTTCAAGCTATAGCAGATGGAACCAAATTAGTTTTTAAAGAAGATCTCCTCCCATCTAGAGGAGATATTCGTTTGTTCAGCGCGGGACCGTCTATAGCGGTTATATCTGTTCTACTAAGTTATTTAGTAATTCCTTTTGGATATCACCTTGTTTTGGCCGATCTTAGTATAGGCGTTTTTTTATGGATCTCCATTTCTAGTATTGCCCCTATTGGACTTCTTATGTCAGGATATGGGTCGAATAATAAATATTCTTTTTCAGGTGGTCTACGGGCTGCTGCTCAATCTATCAGTTATGAAATACCATTAACTCTATGTGTGTTATCAATATCTCTACGTGTGATTCGGCAGAACATTATTATTTTCCCTCTTTTCTAGAACTGGAAATAGACTGATGAATTAATATATTAGATTAAAAGGATATTTTCTTTTTTATTTATCAGTTGTGAGTAACTGCTTATAAATTTGCAGTAAGAGGATTAAATCTCATTCCCTATGTACGAGAATAGAAACATAAGCAGTATAAACTGTTTACCCCAAGGTAAAGATTCTTTGACCAATTATCATATCTTGAAGCGGGTACAAAAGATCACCCGTATGGGGTTTCTACTACTGTCTTGTATTTATTACCATACTGGAGATCAATAAAAAATCAGTGACAGTTAGTAACACCAAGGTACACAAAAGATTAGTAATGGAGATAATTTAAGATAAAAAAAAGGATTTTTTTACATAAAGCTTTGGATAAAACGAATCATAATGAGGACTTTAAGTTGGTAGAAATGACCAAGTAGTACTTCTCCACGATTCCGATCTCGAGTATGCTCCTATTCACTGATTAAAGAAATTACTATAAAAAACGAATTAATCCTTTATTCACTGATTAAAGAAATTTTTTTTCAGAATTCAGAGTACCTCCTCTCCTCTGAAAAAACGAATTAATCCTTTATTTTTTTTTTCAGAGTACCTCCTCTCCTCTGAGAAAGAAGAATAGGACAGGAGCAAAAGAAATAGAATGCAAAATATTGAATGGGAAAAATGAAACAAAAAATTACGATACAGGATATTTATTTCTTATTTCTTTTCCCCATTTAATATTCATATCTACTATATACATACATGGAATTCTTAATCATAAATTTGGAATTAATGATTAATTCTTTCTAACTAATTCTTTCTTTAGACTTTAGAGTTATTGATAAAACCTAATTTATTGATATAACGAGTATTTTATTTAAGGATTAAGTTATTACCGAATAAAGAGAAATTGTAATTTTAATGGAAAAGATCAATTCGGAAGCGCTTTTTTATTTTAGCAGACAGAATTTCGTTGGTCTAATTTTGGACTTCCCGGTATTAGAATTAGAATCTAAAAATTACAATAATACCAAACAAGTACTTACATTTATTTGTGACCATAGAGGAGCCGTATGAAGCTGAGGTCTCATGTACGGTTTTGAAATAGCGATATGAACAGTAATGTTATTATCGACTATGATTATCTAACAGTTCAAGTACAGTTGATATAGTTGAGTCACAGTCAAAATATGGTTTTTGGGGGTGGAATCTGTGGCGTCAGCCTATAGGGTTTGTTGTTTTTCTAATTTCTTCTCTAGCAGAATGTGAGAGATTACCTTTTGATTTACCAGAAGCAGAGGAGGAATTAGTAGCAGGTTATCAAACAGAATATTCGGGTATTAAATATGCTCTATTTTACCTTGCTTCTTACCTAAATTTATTAGCTTCTTCATTATTTATAACAGTTCTTTACTTAGGCGGGTGGAATTTCTCTATTCCGTATATTTTCGGAATAAATAAAATGACAGGAGTTTTTGGAATAACAATTGGTATATTTATTACATTAGCTAAAGCTTATTTGTTTTTGTTCATTCCTATCACAGCAAGATGGACTTTACCTAGACTGAGAATGGACCAACTTTTAAATTTTGGATGGAAATTTCTTTTACCTATTTCTCTGGGTAATCTATTATTGACAACTTCTTCTCAACTTATTTACCTATAAAGAATAGAATAAGATAACGATATTCTCCATTCATAACTGATCTTAAACAAGAGAAAGAAACATCAAATTATTCACGGAGATCTACAATATGTTCCCTATGGTGACCGGGTTCATAAATTTTGGTCAACAAACAATACGGGCGGCAAGGTACATTGGTCAAAGTTTCATAATTACCCTATCCCATACAAATCGTTTACCTGTAACTATTCAATATCCTTATGAAAAATCGATTACATCAGAACGTTTCCGCGGTCGAATTCATTTTGAATTTGATAAATGTATTGCTTGTGAGGTATGTGTTCGTGTATGTCCCATAGATCTACCCGTTGTTGATTGGAGGTTTAAAAGCGAGATTAAAAAGAAACAATTGTTTAATTATAGTATTGATTTTGGAGTCTGTATATTTTGTGGTAATTGTGTCGAGTATTGTCCAACAAACTGTTTATCGATGACTGAAGAATATGAACTTTCAACTTATGATCGTCACGAATTAAATTATAATCAAATTGCATTAGGTCGGTTACCAATGTCAGTAATTGGAGATTACACAATTCAAACAATTATGAATTCCAGTCAAATTAAAATGGATAAAGATAAACCCCTTGATTCAAGAACGATTACTGATTACTAATATTTTTTTATATAAAGATAAACAGAAACAAGTCTTCTTTTTTTTATGAGAACCTAATAAACTTATCTTATTAACTATTGATTATTGAGAATCACTCTTTAATTTAAACTGTGAATATGTGTTTTCTTAATTATTTAAAAATATTAAAAAATTAGAATCTCTAAAAGAAAAAAGAAAAGATTATCCGATAATTTTAATAACTTATTCACAGTAATCCATCCATATTAAGATTTAATTGCATTAAAAACTCATCATATATAAGAAAAAAAAATAAGGGGAACACCCTTCTCTTTCCTGGACTATTTAGTAAGGTCATGAAACATTTTGACTGATTTTTCTCTTATACATAATGGATTTACCTGGACCAATACATGATATACTTGTAGTATTTCTGGGATCATTTCTTATATTAGGAGGTTTAGGAGTAGTATTGTTTACTAATCCAATTTATTCCGCCTTTTCGTTGGGATCGGTTCTTGTTTGTATATCCTTATTCTATATTTCATCAAACTCCTTTTTTGTCGCTGCCGCCCAGCTTCTTATTTATGTAGGAGCCATAAATGTCTTAATCATATTTGCTGTTATGTTCGTGAATGGTTCAGAATATTCTAACGATTTCTATCTTTGGACTATTGGAGATGGAATCACTTCACTGGTTTGTATAAGTATTCTTTTTTCACTAATTACTACTATTGCAGATACGTCATGGTACGGAATTCTTTGGACTACAAGATCAAATCAAATTATAGAGCAAGACTTTATAAACAACGTTCAACAAATTGGAATTCATTTATCAACAGATTTTTATCTTCCGTTTGAACTAATTTCTATAATTCTTTTAGTTTCTTTGATAGGCGCAATTACTATGGCTCGTCAATAATAAATAGTTTAGTTAGAATAAAAAAAAAATAAGTTTAATCTACTGTCAAATTCCCTTTTTTATGTAATCGCTCGATTCTAGTCAATCAACTTGGTTGAATTTTTGTTCATATTGAAACGAATCGAGGTTGATCAGGAGTTAGTCAATGATGTTCGAACATGTACTTTTTTTGAGTGTCTATTTATTTGCAATCGGTATCTATGGATTGATCACAAGTCGAAACATGGTTAGAGCACTTATGTGTCTTGAACTTATACTAAATTCGGTTAATATTAATCTCGTACTATTTTCTGATATATTTGATAGTCGCCAATTAAAAGGCGAGATTTTCTCAATCTTTATTATAGCGATTGCAGCGGCGGAAGCTGCTATTGGTTTAGCTATTGTTTCGTCGATCTATCGTAACAGAAAATCAACTCGTATTAATCAATCAAGTTTGTTGAAAAATTAGCCATAACTGTAATATAAATACATATAAATAGAATATATATATAGAATTGTAGAAAAAACTTTCTATAAAATATCATTTCGGTGTCTTTTACATATTTATTTACAAATAATACTAATATGTATAGTAATATTTCAATATATCTTTATATTGAAATATCCATTAGTCAACGTGAAGTTGCACGTGTGATTCATGCGATTCATATGATCATGGTTGTTGAAAGATAAATCAAAGTCTCTTGGTCCCTTCTGATGAACAGATTTATAAAAATTTTGATTCTTAAGATTTTTTTTTGATAAATCATTGATTCATCTGGTTTCTATATATAAAGAAAATATAAATATAAATTATATAATTTTAAATTTATTATTATTATTTTTTTTTTTTTACTTTACCAGATCGAAAATTTTTTATGTTCAAAACTGGAATTTATAGACCCAATGTCACATTCAGTAAAAATTTATGATACATGTATAGGGTGCACTCAATGTGTACGAGCCTGTCCCACAGATGTATTGGAAATGATACCTTGGGACGGATGTAAAGCTAAGCAAATTGCTTCCGCGCCAAGAACGGAAGACTGTGTAGGTTGTAAAAGATGTGAATCCGCCTGTCCAACAGATTTTTTGAGTGTCCGTGTTTATTTATGGCATGAAACAACTCGCAGCATGGGTCTATCTTATTGATACGTTATAATAAAGTCCACTTGAATCATTTGATTCCTTTTTACCGACAAAAGCCCGTGCTCAAAAGAATATATTTTCTTGAGCACGGGCTTTTTGGTCAAAACGCATTTTGTCTTTATCATGAGTTATTTCCCTTGGTTAACAATACTTGTAGTTTTGCCAATATTCGCGGGTTCCTCAATTTTCTTTCTCCCTCATAAAGGGAATAAGGTATTTAGATGGTATACTATATGTATTTGCTTATTAGAACTCCTTATAACAACCTATGTCTTCTGTTATCATTTCCAATTGGACGATCCATTAATTCAATTAGAAGAGGATGCTAAATGGATAAATGTTTTCAATTTTCACTGGAGACTGGGAATCGACGGACTTTCCATAGGACCTATTTTATTAACAGGATTTATCACTACTTTAGCTACTTTAGCAGCTTGGCCTGTTACTCGAAATCCGCGATTGTTCTATTTCCTGATGTTAGCAATGTACAGTGGTCAAATAGGATTATTTTCTTCTAGAGATCTTTTACTTTTTTTTATCATGTGGGAGTTAGAATTAATTCCTGTTTACTTACTTTTATCTATGTGGGGAGGAAGGAAACGTTTGTACTCGGCTACAAAGTTTATTTTGTACACTGCGGGGGGTTCCATTTTTCTCTTAATAGGAGTTCTAAGTATGGGTTTATATGGTTCCAATGAACCGACATTGGATTTTGACAGATTAGTTAATCAGTCATATCCTGTGACATTAGAAATAATATTTTATTTGGGCTTCCTTATTGCTTATGCTGTCAAATCACCGATTATACCCCTACATACATGGTTACCAGATACCCATGGAGAAGCACATTACAGTACATGTATGCTTCTAGCGGGAATCTTATTAAAAATGGGAGCATATGGATTGATTCGTATCAATATGGAATTATTACCACATGCTCACTCTATATTTTCTCCCTGGTTAGTGATAGTGGGGGCAATCCAAATAATTTATGCAGCTTCAACCTCGCTTGGTCAACGCAATCAAAAAAAAAGAATAGCCTATTCTTCTGTATCGCACATGGGTTTCATAATTATAGGAATTAGTTCTATAACCGACATGGGACTCAACGGAGCCGTTTTACAAATACTCTCTCATGGATTTATTGGTGCTGCACTTTTTTTCTTGGTAGGAATGAGTTGTGATAGAATACGTCTTGTTTATCTCGACGAAATGGGGGGAATATCCATTCCAATGCCAAAAATATTTACCATGTTTAGTAGTTTCTCGATGGCTTCTCTTGCATTGCCGGGAATGAGTGGTTTTGTTGCGGAATTAGTCGTATTTTTTGGACTAATTACCAGTCCAAAATATCTTTTAATGCCAAAAATATTAATTACCCTTGTAATGGCAATTGGAATGATATTAACTCCTATTTATTTGTTATCTATGTTACGGCAAATGTTCTATGGATACAATTTTTTCAATGTTCTAAACTCAAATTTCGTGGATTCTGGACCACGAGAACTATTTGTTTCAATCTGTATCCTTTTACCCGTAATAGGAATTGGTATTTATCCCGATTTCGTTTTTTCTTTATCAGTTGACAAGATACAAGCTATCCTATCTAATTATTTTCATAGATAGTTTTTTTTTATGAGATAGAAAGTCTTATAATTTTCAATTATAATATTTTTGAAACTATTCGCTGTACAACGAAAAAAAAAATAATAAAGTGAATTAGAAAGATATATCTCAAGTTTTTAAGAACTGTTTGAATCTTAATTCAAACAGTTCTTAAAAACTCACACAAATTTTCGTTATATATGTCTTACTTATTCCGCATGGAATTTCTACAATTTAATTAGATTTTATGTGAATGAACCATAACTATGTAGACCTATTCCTAATAGATTGATCCCAAAATAGCATATCCAAATTATAAGAAATCCTATAGAAGCTACAAGTGCCGAATTCGTACCGTGCAAACTTTGATTTGTTCTAGTATGTGAATAAATTGCGAATATGGTCCAAGTAATAAATGCCCAAGTTTCCTTGGGGTCCCAATTCCAATAAGACCCCCATGCTTCGTTAGCCCATACTGCTCCAGAAAGAATACCTATGGTTAAAAAGGTAAACCCTAAACTAATAACACGAGAACTCCAATAATCCAAACGCTGAATTAATTGATATTTATAATAATTTTGAAATGAAAGAAAAGAAGTGCTTTTAACAACACTTCTTTTTTCGTTCAAGTATTCGATCTTCCCAAAGAAAAATGACTTAATTAATATTAAAAAATTTTTGCTTCGAAAAAAAATATTGATGTTTTTTCGAAATGTAATGACTAAAAAAGCGACTGATAATAACGAACCACATAAAAGAGCTGCATAGCTCAATAACATCATACTTACATGCATCATTAACCACTGAGATTGTAGAGCAGGTACTAATATTGCTGATTGATGCATTTTACTTGAAAGACCAGATGTAGCGAAACCTTGAGTAAAAATGGCACTTGGCGCGGTTATTGTACTTAAATCATTTTTATGATTCCATAGCTTGGAAACCATATGAATAATGGAAAAACTCCATGAAAGGAAGATCAATGACTCGTATAAATTACTTAATGGAAAATGTCTCGAAGAAATCCAACGAATAACTAATAATCCTGTTAGAGAAAAAAAAGTAGCTAACATTCCTTTTTCCGACGAATGGCGTAATCCGATGATTTCGTGAACTGATAGAATCATCAAATGAATCGCAATCACAATTGAAACGATCGAAAAAGAGAGATGAGTTAATATATGTTCTAAAGTCGCAAATATCATACATAAAAAGGGTCTCATTACAGAATTGAAATCGGGAATTAAATACATTAAAAGATCCATTCTATCTTTTTTAGAGTATGCCGCCACTCGGACTCGAACCGAGATGCTCTAGCACTGCTTCCTAAGAGCAGCGTGTCTACCAATTTCACCATAGCGGCTTACTTGAAATAATAATAGTCAATTCATGTTGAATCGTCTAGATGTGGATTCTAGAATCCGATATAGTTATCCTTTAGGAAATGGATGAATAAGGGTTCTTTTAAACTCTTTTGTTTAAACTTAAGTATTCTTTTTATTTTTAATAACACTTAAAAAACTTAGAAAGATCTTTTTTATAAAAAAAAATAAATAAAAATTAAATAAATAAGATGATTTTATACATATCAAAATAGAATTATTTAATAAATTAAATTAGAAATACTCGTTTTCTAAAAATCTTGTTTTTAGTCTACTTTTTAATGTTTTTAGTCTACTTTTTAATGTATTTAGTGTAATATTTGTTGTTTGTTATGTACAAAATTTAAATATAGAATAATACTTAGTAAACAAAACAAATTTCGTTTGATCTTGAGATAGACATATAATAAAACAGTTTTAATATTCATTATAATTACATTTTATTTCTTTTCCTAATGGAAAAAAAATTTCTACTGGGAAAAGAAATAAAATAATACTTAGAACCAAACTAGCAGCTATTTTATGTCGAATATTAACTAGGTAAATAAATACATAAGTTAATGAAAAATTTTCATATATTCTATATATAGAAAAGAATTCAAATTATTCTAAAATTTTATTATTTGTTTGCCGAACAAAAAAACTTTTTGAATTTCCCGTAGAAACTGACTTTGCTAAAGAAAAGGCTTTTATTGCAACTAAATTTCCCTTTTTCTTCCAAATATTTCTACGAATACGTTTTTTTGATATAGAAGTACGTTTTTTTGGAACTGCCATAAAAAAAAGAGTTCTTCCTTTTTATTGTTGTATGTGAAAGACATGTATTGATCAATATGGATCGTTTTTTTTTTTAGTTTTAGTCATTTTTTATATTATATTTAATTTCGTCGATAATTTTTTTTTTTTTAACAATACAAATATATTGTTTATATATATATGTGTGTTACATATATAGAAAAATATAATAAACTAGGAAAAAATAGAAGAAAAAAAAGAAAAATTTTAAAAGGAATTTTCTAGTAGTTAATATGTTAAACAAGACATTCCGTTAGCTAAGAAAAGGAACTTTCATTTTACGTTTTTTTTTTTCAGTTCTAGAATATAAGAAGTAAGGATTTTTATAAGATTTCTAATTTTTATAAGATTTCTGATATTTTCTTATCTTATTGGATTTCAATCCAATCAATCAATTTCATAAAAAATAGAAATTAGGTAATTTTTTAAAAATTAATAGTTAGTTGATTTTTTGATGCAAACTATATATCCATATTCGTATAGTTATTTTTGTTTACTTTTCTTACTTTTTCTTTGCTTACTATAGTATATGATATGGTTATATATTACTAGAATACAATTCTAGTCTAGTGGCAAAATTTTTTTTAATATTCTCCTTCTCTTTTTTTAAAAAAATATTTTTCTACTTCAAAAATGAATATTTTAGTTAAAAAATTAATAACTAAAAAATGACTCTATATCGAGCTATTTGGACAAAGCATTTAAGCAACAATTTCTAACTTTTTCAAATTTTTGAAATATCTTAAAAAAGTAAAAAAATGTAAAATAATAATATTTAAGGTTTCATATCTTTTTTTTTTCATTTTTTTATTGTTTTCTTCAAAAGCAATAAAAATGGGTGAATCGGAAACAATTATAAGAAAAAAACGAAAATTTGTGTTTTTTATGGAACATACATATAAATATGCATGGATAATACCTTTTTTTCCATTTCCTATTACTATGTTAATAGGATTTGGACTTCTACTTATTCCTGCAGCAACAAAAAATATTCGACGTATGTGGGCTTTCCCGAGTGTTTTGATGCTAACTATAGCTATGGTATTTTCTGTTAATCTTTCTATTCAGCAAATAAACGGAAATTTTATCTATCAATATCTATGGTCTTGGACTGTCAATAATGATTTTTCTTTAGAGTTTGGACACTTGATTGATCCGCTTACTTCTATTATGCCAATATTAATTACTACTGTTGGAATCATGGTTCTTATTTATAGTGATAATTATATGTCTCATGATCGAGGATATTTGAGATTTTTTGCTTATATGAGTTTTTTCAATACTTCTATGTTGGGATTAGTTACTAGTTCTAATTTAATACAAATTTATATTTTTTGGGAACTTGTAGGAATGTGTTCCTATTTATTAATAGGTTTTTGGTTCACACGACCAATTGCAGCAAGTGCTTGTCAAAAAGCTTTTGTAACCAATCGTATAGGGGATTTTGGTTTATTATTAGGAATTTTAGGATTTTATTGGATAACTGGTAGTTTAGAATTTCGAGATTTGTTCGAAATAGTTACTAAATTAATTCATAATAATGGAGTAAATTCTTTATTTATTACTCTTTGTGCTTCTTTTTTATTCCTCGGTGCAGTTGCTAAATCTGCACAATTTCCCCTTCACATATGGTTACCTGATGCTATGGAAGGACCCACTCCCATTTCGGCTCTTATACATGCTGCTACTATGGTAGCAGCAGGAATTTTTCTTGTAGCTCGTCTTCTTCCTCTTTTCATAGTCATAC